TAGGTACAAAGACAAACAAGTCCAGATTAAGTTCTTGCTCCTATTTTTATTTTACCCTAACCCAGTCTTAAAAGACTTAATCCCATTGATTGAATTTCATTAGTACTAAGAACTCCCTCTTGTTTAGAATTCAGAAATCCACAGAAAATGAATAATTGGGATAGGGAATATTGGTTCTTTCGCATTTCGATTCAAAATCAGAAACATGAATCACATTCTATCCAATATTAGACCTTTAAACAGAACGTTGTTCAAAAAAGCAATCTTTATTCTGATAGAATGGATATGCTCTGGGACGGAAGGATTCGAACCTCCGAATAGCGGGACCAAAACCCGTTGCCTTACCACTTGGCCACGCCCCAATTTCTATTGGACACTAATAAAGAATAATATTGTTCTTGGTTGTTCGTCAATTTCAGTCCAAATATCTATAAAATAGATTAGATTTTTTTTAGAATTTTTATACATGTAGGTATAGAATTTACCTGAATTTATTGATCATTACATAGAATTCAATTAAGATATTGTATGAAAGTATAATTTCTTCTATTCTCTGTTGAGAATTGGAGGAGTTTTGATTGGGTGGATTCAAAGAAAAAGAAGGATCTTTTTGTCAACCTTACTTTCTTCATTTTTCCTTATATCAATAACTCAATCAAAATGCAATTATCTCCAAGAACAAAATGTCTGTTATGCTTAATATCTTTAGTTTAATCTGTATCTGTCTTAATTCTACTCTTTATTCGAGTAGTCCTTTCTTGGCCAAATTGCCCGAGGCCTATGCTTTTTTGAATCCAATCGTAGATATTATGCCAGTCATACCTCTACTCTTTTTTCTCTTAGCCTTTGTTTGGCAAGCTGCTGTAAGTTTTCGATGAGATCTTTAATACTATCGTAGAAAAGTCATGATTTATTCAAGAAAAAAAAAAAAATTCTAACAATTGATAAGATCAGATAAGTCTTACAGTATCAATCCTCGATTCAAAATTGAAATTCGTGGATAGCTGCGATAAATCCGACTCATCCCATTTTCCCATTCGGACCCCTTTCCAGTGAAAGACCTTATCCTATTAGGGTCCCCCACAATATCTAATTGTGGGTATGAAATAAGTTTTTGTTTGGTAATGTAATGAAGGACTCTTCTTACAAATGAAATGAATTTTCATTTCTGAAAATTATTTTCTATTTCTAGAAAGCACTTCATTTCTTGGTGTCAAAACACGATATGTGGTATAAAAATAGAGGATCTATTCTCTTTTTTTTTTCAAAAAATGATCTTGGAGCTTGTGTAATGCTTACTCTCAAACTCTTCGTTTACACAGTAGTGATATTCTTTGTTTCTCTCTTCATCTTTGGATTCCTATCTAATGATCCAGGACGTAATCCTGGACGTGAAGAATAAAATAAAAAATCAGTTTTCCTTGCTTGATTTTTAAATTTTCTTAGGATTTTTTCTATTCCACGCGTTTAACTAGAAAAAAGTTTGCAAAATTGGAAAGATAAATCAAATATCAAGTGATCAACGGAAACGGAAAGAGAGGGATTCGAACCCTCGGTACGAAAAACTCGTACAACGGATTAGCAATCCGCCGCTTTAGTCCACTCAGCCATCTCTCCCAATTGAAAAAGATAATTACTATGTTACATTACATATAATCTAAGGATTCAAAAATTCGTTCTTTCTCTGTCTTTATTATATAACGATGTACAATTTTTATCAGCAATTCTATTTAGATAAAGTAAGGACGCGAAAGATTCAAAAGATACAAACAATAGAAAGAAAACTAAAGAAGACCTCTTTGCTTTGATTTTGTTCGAAAGGGCCTTTTTATTTCCATGGCCTGGCCTGGTCAGTACCTAGCCGGGCCTTTTTTTTTGTTTCAACGAATCCTAAATAAAATGATTTATCTGATTTGAAAACAAAAATGGTTGAACAACAAAAAAAAAGAAGAAGGACTTTGTGTCATTTCTTATTATTCTTTCTTCTTTTTTGATTGACTTTACTACCTTAGGGGAATCAAAAAAGAAAACTATGAATTCTTACACACAATGCATTTTTATGTTATAATTTCAATGGTTTGTTTTGGCGAGCCCTATCTATCAAAACTCCTCCAGCAAAAGAAAAGAGAGAACTTAGTTATTTAAATAAGGCCCCTTTCTTTTCGGAATCTCATTTTTTCATGATTCTTTTCTAATCCTATCTTGATTACGTCCAATTCCCCTCTTCGACAAAATCGACAAAAGGTCCATTTGTATACAATAATCGCATTGTAGCGGGTATAGTTTAGTGGTAAAAGTGTGATTCGTTCTATTAACCCCCTTAATAGTTAAGGGGTCTTTCGGTTTGATTCATATTCCGATCAAAAACTTTATTTCTTAAAAGGATTTAATCCTTTACCTCTCAATGACAGATTCGAGGAACAATATACATTATCGTGATTTGTATCCAAGGTTACTTAGAAATTGAAAAATTGGGTTATGAAATTGCGAAACATAATCT